GCGAATGGTTAATTCACTCAAGTCTTTGAAGGAAGTGGAAAACCAAAAGATGCTATGCTGCCTACCAACATGGATAAGTGGGCGAGCAAGCGAAGCCCCAGGTTCAGAAAGAATAGTGGGTACCTACGTAGTAGATACCTGAATGATTCTTGAGCAGCGCTGGGAGAAGAATCGAAAAGGCAAAGATATGAGAAGGAAGAGCGCTATCCTAGTCTTAAAGAGAAGTTATCGAAAGCTTCCAAGGTGAACCGCCCTAAGCAAGATCGGTTCAGCAGGCCAATTCACGCATCTTCCGCAGAGTACCAGCGCCAGCCCTATGAGCTAACTTTCCAAAAGAAGGCAAAGAGCAATCGGACCTGTGAAAGTAACATCAAAGACTTATCGTAACTATATACACGGGCTTATGAGAGGATTTTTTAATCAAGCCAAGAGGAATCGATTTTGCAGTCCATACCAGGTAGATTTAGGAGTGAAAAGCAGTGAATGCCCGGTAGCAAAGGTGCGAAGCAGACTCGGCTTAACTGAAAAAGAGTTCGGTTTCCCCTGGAAATGATGGAATAAGCTTTTCTTCCTCGACGCGACTATGAGCTCATAGGGAGCTGGGAATGAAAAAGGTTAGCTGGGACTAAGAAGGGATAGGATTTGATTAGCGCGCTTTCTGCCTGTCCTTTCCTATGTGTGTATATACTAGAATAGGACGATGGTCAAAACTTTGAAAAAATACGAATAAGCTTTCATACTTTTTGAGCAGTATCAACCATGACGCGAGTTGGGCGTTCAGCGAACCTGCGTCACTTTGTTTTCAAATTGTATTCAAGTGGGAGTCTCAGTCGCGCTCGAAAGAATTCAAATTAATTAAGGCTTTGCGCGCTAGCGCGCAAGCGTTTCGTCCTCTTTTTCTTTAAGAATAAGCTTTTTCTCGCTTGACTCCTTACACCCACCTGGTATATGATATTACCCAAACAAAAGGTAATGTCGCATCTTCTGTGCCGCAAACGAGGCATTCCTTTTGAAGGGGTAAGAATCCCTTTTTGACTCTGCACCATTGATTTAACTATTATGTTTGTTTTTTAATGGACCTTCATATTCATAGAGATAGGGGACATAATGAACATGGATATAGTAAGTCTCGCTTGGGCTGCTTTAATGTCAGTCTTTTCATTTTCCCGATCTTTAGTAGTATGGGGAAGAGGTGGACTTGCGAAGTTTTCTACTAATTGAGTTTTGAGTTGAGGAATCATTAGATAGTTTCAATTGTTTTCGTTATCGTTCTGCAAAGCGTTTGTAACCATTTTAATGTCAATCAAAGAGATATTTCACTGATTATTCCCATTAAAGTATTTCGAAAGGGGATATAGATAATAGGAAATTTTCTCTTTCTTTCTTAGGACTAAATTATCCATTTTGCCCGAACGGGCTCTTACCAGAATTATATCGGGACAATGAGGAACAACGGAGCCCTTTTTTTTATTTCCCTCTTGAAAAAAAGAAAGTCAATCTTATTCTGTAACTCGGGTCGATATGTTTGGGAGTCATGGTCACATCAAACATTTTTCTACTGACGAAGTCGCGCTCGCGTCATTCGCTGTTTTTTTATCGGGAGGATAGTACATTCTAACTCACATGCTTACTAAACCTTCACTCGGGGGCAACGGCGCGACTGCTAAATCGACTGGATCTGGATCATCCGGAACTACATCTAAATCTCTGACTATGGCAATTAGGACTCTACCCGCTTTTGATCACGATTTTCTTCAATGCCTGGATCGCTCTTCCGGGCCGGGCCGGGTCGAGCCTTTAAATAAATAATAAGAAATTCATAGTGCATCGTATGTAGTAGTAGCGAGCAGTTCCTTCCCAGATCTATAAGCTTGAGCAAGAAATTTTCCCATACAGATAGAGGCGCTTATAGCCTTGCCTCTGGCTTTGCCTCCTTATCCACTACGGGTGAATCTATTCGATCCGGAATTTCACTATCCCTAAAAAAAAGGCTTTTCTGCTTCCAGGTAGACGAATGTGGGTGCGTACTGCTCTTTTGACTAGTCAGACTTCTTATCGGTTGTGGCTGATTGTGAGCTGGTGCGCGTAACTGCGAGACGATTAGGTTCGCCCGTGACGCTTTTGGTCGGTGCCCCAGCCCCTTTCTCTTATACGAGCGGAGGATGAAAAAATCCGCTACATCCACCCTCTGCCCTGATTCAACTTCTCCCTGTACGGATCCATGTTTCGCCTTCTTTCAGTCCTAAATCAGTTAAGCGGCACCCATCCCTTTTCTAGTTAAGGTTTCGCATCTCTCAAGCCCTGGTTGGCTACTGACTTGGCTTCGTTCACTCAACAATCATTGAATCCGGATCCGGAAGTGACTGAACTCCCTTTTGAGCTAACTGCATCGGTTATGCCGACAACAACATATTCTAACGCAAAAGAAAGCACTGACCGTCACGCAACCCCTTCTACCGCATCAAGAGGAACTAAAGACGCGAAAGCAGTCTTTTCAAGA